ATATGGTAAAAAAATTAAACTCTATAGAGTAAATTACATACATGTAATTAAAGGTTTATAAATGGCATTAATATAATTGTAATTAGTGTTTAAGGTTAAGGTTAATAATTTAAGTTAAGTTAATGTTATTAGTCATATCTTTCTTGTTTTAGGGGTTTGGCAAGAAGTTAAAGTTATGACAATAAGAACTTAACGGGGGTAAGGGGGTTTGCCTTAATAACCTTTGGAAAAGAATGTGAGCGCGTAGGCGTACGTGTAAGCGTACGTGTAAGCGTACGTGTAAGCGTACGTGTAAGCGTACGTGTAAGCGTACGTGTAAGCGTACGTGTAAGCGTACGTGTAAGCGTACGTGTAAGCGTACGTGTAAGCGTACGTGTAAGCGTACGTGTAAGCGTACGTGTAAGCGTACGTGTAAGCGTACGTGTAAGCGTACGTGTAAGCGTACGTGTAAGCGTACGTGTAAGCGTACGTGTAAGCGTACGTGTAAGCGTACGTGTAAGCGTACGTGTAAGCGTACGTGTAAGCGTACGTGTCCCGGTGAATACTAGGATTATGTCCTGAAACCATTGACGAAACAATACTCGAATCAATATGACTTGTCCTTAGCCATATCTCAATCTTCTTCTCCAGTATGTCCTGTAACCATTGACTATTTAATACGCTTTACAAGAGAAACAGTGAGATAAGCATGACTACTTCGGCCCCCATAGAGAATAAGCCCAGCTACAATTGAATCTGAGAAATTAAATGTTAGCTGAGTCATAGCAAGCTCTCCCCCCCCAAAAAAATTAAATACCAAATGTCTGAAATCACAGTTATGTGTGAGCATGGGCTGATTAGACATTAATCCATCGAGATGTCTTATTAAGAGAAAGAGGTCCTGAAGTAAGACCAGATGCCAGGTAAAGTGTGAGGATAGAAACCCCCAAGTTAATATGGGCCCGGAGCGAGAAGAGGTATACTGCTCGCAAGGGTTGCTGATTTCACGTGAGATGGTGAATCGAGAGATAACCCATTGGAGGTGATATGCGTGGGGACGTGCATTATATAGAATAGAGATGTGCTATGTCCGATCAATAATATAATGTATTCATGTAAAATAAATGATAATATGTACATGCTTATATGCATGAGGAATATAATTGAATGTACGATATACATATAATGTATTATGTATGATAAATAATAGTATGTACATGCTTATATGCATGGGGTATATAGTTAAATGTACAATATACATATAATGTATTATGTATGATAAATAATAGTATGTACATGCTTATATGCATGGGGTATATAGTTAAATGTACAGTATACATATAATGTATTATGTATGATAAATAATAGTATGTACATGCTTATATGCATGGGGTATATAGTTAAATGTACAGTATACATATAATGTATTATGTATGATAAATAATAGTATGTACATGCTCATATTCGTGAGATGTGCAATATGAATGTACGAATACAAAAAATTGGGTGTGTGGAGTGAATAATTGTGAATGGTGAAGATTTTGGTTTTTTTGTTGTAGTACATAAGTCTATAGGAAAGAAAAATTTTTGTGATTGTTTATGTTAGTTAATGTTTAATAGTTCAAGGAATAGTTTAAGAGAGAATATCAGCTTTGGGTGTTGATGGTGGGGCGGATGCTTCTTCCTTGATGTCTTAGGGAGAGTATGATTCTCCATTTCTGGTTTACAAGACCAGTGTATTATGTTATACTACAAAGGCTCTTCATTTTAGTAGGTTGTTTTCTAATAGGCTTGTGATTGGTATTAGCACTAGAATTAAGAGGAAATAGAGAATAGATGCTAGTTGGCCAATAATGATAAATGGGTGTTCAACTGGTTGTCCTCCAATTCATGTTAGTGTAATGAGGTCTGCTACTAGAATTCAAAATAGGCATTGGCTAAATGGGCGGAATATTATACTTCGTTGTTTAGATGTGTGGAGAAGGGGGATAATTGCTAGGATAAGAATAGATATTACAAGGGCTAGGACGCCTCCTAGTTTATTTGGGATGGAGCGTAGGATGGCGTAGGCAAATAGGAAATATCATTCGGGTTTAATGTGAGGGGGAGTGTTAAGAGGGTTAGCTGGAGTATAATTATCTGGGTCCCCAAGTAAGTCTGGAGAAAATAGTACTAGTGAGGCTAGAGCTAGAATTAGGAGTAGTACTCCTAGGATGTCTTTAATTGTGTAGTAAGGATGGAATGGGATTTTGTCGGCATCTGATGAAAGTCCGGAAGGGTTGTTTGATCCTGTCTCGTGAAGGAATAAAAGGTGAACTCCTGCTAGAGCTGCAACAATAAATGGTAGGATAAAGTGGAAAGCGAAGAATCGAGTGAGAGTTGCTTTGTCTACGGAGAAACCACCTCAGATTCACTCAACTAGGTCTGAGCCAATGTATGGGATTGCGGAGAGTAGATTGGTGATGACGGTTGCTCCTCAGAATGATATTTGTCCTCATGGTAATACGTACCCTATAAAGGCTGTGGCTATTACTGTAAACAAGAGTAATACCCCGATGTTTCATGTTTCTAGAAATATATAGGAGCCGTAGTAAAGACCTCGTCCTACGTGGAGAAAGAGGCAAATGAAAAATATGGATGCTCCGTTTGCGTGTAGATATCGGATTAGTCAACCGTAATTTACGTCTCGACAGATATGGGTGACTGAAGAGAATGCGGTTATGGTGTCGGATGTGTAGTGTATTGCTAGGAAGAGGCCGGTTAAGATTTGGATAATTAAGCAGATGCCTAGGAGAGAGCCGAAGTTTCATCATGATGAAATATTTGATGGGGCTGGAAGATCAATAAATGAGCTGTTAATAATTTTTATTAATGGGTGGGTTTTTCGGATGTTTGTCATAAGTTCTTATAGTTGAATAACAACGATGATTTTTCATGTCATAAGTCATGGTTAGACTCCATGTAGGAATTATGATGACATATATTGTTACTATTTTAAGTACTATTTTTGTAGTTAGTTTTGTAGGTTTTTCTTCAAAACCTTCTCCAATTTATGGTGGGGTGGGGTTGATTATTAGTGGAGGGGTGGGTTGTGGAATTGTATTAAATTATGGTGGATCATTTTTGGGGTTAATAGTGTTTTTGATTTATCTAGGGGGGATGTTAGTTGTATTTGGGTATACTACTGCTATGGCAATAGAAGAGTACCCAGAGGTTTGGGTGTCAAATAATACAGTTTTACTAACGTTTTTGTTAGGGTTAATTGGGGAGGTTGTGTTGATGACGTATTTATTATTGGATGAAGAGAATGTGAAGTTTGAAGTAGTGTTTAATTTTAATAGTGAAGGTGATTGAGTGATTTATGATGCTGGGGACTCTGGTGTCTTTAGTGAGGAGGCTATAGGTGTAGCTGCTCTTTACAGTTATGGTTATTGACTTGTTATTGTGTCTGGGTGGTCTTTAGTTACTTGTATTATTGTTGTAATAGAGATTACACGTGGAAATTAAATAATAGTATAGTAATAATAAGGGTGACTAAGAAGGATAGGAAGTATAATTTAATAAGTCCTTTTTGGTTAGATACTGTAATAGAAGATGAGGCTTGGAAATTGGAGATTGATTTGGGTAAAATATTTTCTATTCAAGTTAAGTCTAATAATATGGAGGATAACTTTTGGCTTATCATAAGGGTGGTAGATGGAATTAGACGGTGCATGATGATGGGGAAGTGGCCTAGTATGTTTGAGAATTGGTGGTAGTTGTGTGGGTAAGATAATTTAAGATTATGTGTTATTAGGCTGATTTCTAGTGCTAGGATAGACCCTGTTAATGTGATGATTAAGGCAGTGAGTTTAAGGTAATTTGGTATTGTTATTTGGGGGATGTTTATTGGGGTCAAGTTTAATGAGATGATAAAGCCGGCGAAAATACTTCCGATTAAGAGACGTTTAATAGAGTTAATTAGTGGTGGGTTATTTTCATTGATTAAGATTAAGGTTGAGTATCGAGGTTGTCCCAGTAGTGAAAAATAGATAATTCGGGTACTGTAGACAGCTGTGAGGGAGGTTGCAATTAGTGTTATTAGTAGGGCTCAGGCGTTGGTATACGACGTGTTGGCTGTCTCGATGATTAGATCTTTGGAGTAAAATCCTGTTAGGAAAGGTGTTCCTGTGAGTGCTAGGCTGCCAACGATTAGGGAAGTAGTGGTGAAGGGTAGGGCGTTGAATAGGCCTCCTATTTTTCGGATGTCTTGTTCATCATTTAGGTTGTGAATAATAGACCCAGAGCACATAAATAGTATTGCTTTGAAAAATGCGTGGGTACAGATGTGGAGAAATGCTAGGTGGGGTTGGTTAATTCCAATTGTTACTATTATTAGGCCTAGTTGGCTTGAAGTGGAAAATGCAATAATTTTTTTAATATCATTTTGGGTAAGAGCACAGATTGCTGTGAATAATGTAGTAATTGCTCCTATACAAAGAATTAGTGATTGAATAGTTTTGTTATTTTCGATTAATGGATAGAATCGGATTAATAGGAAAATTCCTGCAACGACTATTGTGCTTGAATGAAGTAAGGCTGATACTGGGGTAGGTCCTTCTATTGCTGAAGGTAGTCATGGGTGGAGTCCGAATTGGGCAGATTTTCCAGTAGCTGCTAAAAGGAGCCCTAGTAATGGGATAATGTTATGGTTAGAATCTAATATAAAGATTTGTTGAAGTTCTCATGAGTTTGAGTTAAATAGGAATCAGGCTATTGAGAGGATAAATCCAACATCTCCGATGCGGTTGTAGAGGATGGCTTGGAGGGCTGCGGTGTTGGCGTCAGCTCGGCCGTATCATCATCCGATTAGTAAGAAAGATATGATGCCTACTCCTTCTCAACCAATAAATAGTTGAAAAAGATTATTAGCTGTGACTAAGATTATTATAGTGATAAGAAATATGAGTAGGTATTTGAAGAATCGATTTATGTTAGGGTCCGAATGTATATATCATGTTGAAAACTCTATGATAGATCATGTTACGAATAGGGCTACAGGGATGAAGAGTATAGAGAAATAGTCTAGTTTAAAGCTTATAGTTAGTTTAACTGTTTGAATCGTTATTCAATGTCAGTTTGAAATAATTGCTTCATGTCCTGAATTGATAAAAATTATGGTGGGGATTAGGCTAGTTAGGAAAGCATATGAAATAATGGTTTTTACGTAGTAAGGATATTGATTTGTTTTGTAAATTGGAAATAGGGATATGAATACTGGTAGGCTGAGCATAGATAGTGAGAGGATAAGAGTTGAGGTATATAGGTTTATTACTTTTATTTGGAGTTGCACCAATTTTTTGGTTCCTAAGACCAACGGATAACTACTATCCTTTAAAAGTGTAAGAAAGCCATGCTATTATGCATGGAAGCATGAATTAGCAGTTCTTGCAAACTTTCTCGGTAAATAAGAAGTTGTTATCTTCTATTGTTAGATTCACAATCTAATGTTTTGGTTAAACTATATTTACAGTATAGTGTCCCTAAGATTAGTTTTGGATTGAGGGATAAAAGGAGAAGTGGGGTGATGTGAAGGATTATTAGGGTATTTTCTCGTGTAAAAGTGGGTTTAATTGAATTGACGTGATGTGTGTATTTTCCTCGCTGTGTTATAATTAGCATATAAAGAGAATAAAGGGCTGTGATAACTACGTTGATTCCTATTAGGAGTATTGTAATGTTAGATCAAGAAAAAGAAGCTAGTATTACGAATATTTCTCCAATGAGGTTAATAGTTGGGGGTAGGGCAAGGTTTGTTAGGCTAGCTAAAAGTCATCATGCTGCTATTAAAGGTAAAATTGTTTGAAGTCCTCGGGCTAAAATTATAGTTCGGCTGTGAATTCGTTCATAATTAGTGTTGGCTAAACAGAATAATATTGATGAAGTTAAGCCGTGGGCGATCATCAGAGCTGTTGCTCCTATGAAACTTCATGGCGTTTGAATGAGGATTGCGACAATTACTAGGGCTATATGGCTTACAGATGAATAGGCAATAAGTGATTTTAGGTCTGTTTGACGGAGACAAATTGAGCTAGTTATAATTATGCCTCATAGTGATAGGATAAGAAATGGGTAAGCTATGGTTTCTGTAATAGGATTTAGTAGCATGGTAATGCGCATTATACCATATCCTCCTAGTTTTAATAGTACGGCTGCAAGGACTATTGATCCTGCAATAGGGGCTTCTACATGTGCTTTGGGAAGTCAAAGGTGAAGACCATATAAGGGTATTTTTACTAGGAATGCTATTATGCAAGCTAGTCATAGGAAGTTATTGGACCATGAGGTTTGGATGTTTTGGGCTCAGAATTGTGATATTGTAAAGTTTAGTGTCCCGGATAAGTTTTGGATATAGAGGAGTGCGACTAGAAGGGGGAGAGACCCAACTAGAGTATAGAATAGGAAATAAAGGCCTGCGTTTAAGCGTTCTGTTTGGTTTCCTCACCGTGTGATAAGAATTAGGGTTGGGACTAATGTGGCTTCAAATAAAATATAAAATAAAATCAACTCTGTAGCGGAGAAAGTTATGATCAAGAAAGCTTGGAGTGTTACTAGTATTGAGATATAAAGTTTTTTTCGGGTTTCTGTTTCATTTATTAAGTGATTTTGGCTGGCTATTAGTATTAAAGGCAGAAGTCATGTTGTTAGTGTTAGAAGTGGTGTGGAGAGAGAGTCTGAGAAGAAAGTTGTAGAAAAATAGATTTCATTGTTGTTAGGTTGATTAAATAGAGGTAATGTTGTTAAGCTAATTAATATAGCATATATGGTTGTATTAATTCATATAAAGTTTTTGTTAGATAATCAGGTTAGGGGAATTAGTATGAGAGTGGGTATAATAATTTTTAACATTGTAGAAGATTAAGGTTTTGGACGTAATCAACGCCATAGGTGTTTGATACTATTACTAGGAGAGAGAGTCCAATAGCTGCTTCACAAGCCGCGAAAACAAGAAGGATAATTGGTAGTATGCTAGCCAGTGTGAAGTGTATATTAAGTACTATGATCGCTCCTATAATAAAGAGAGTCAATATTATTCCTTCTAAACATAGGAGGGATGATATAAGATGTGATCGGTATATAAGTAGGCCTAAGAAAGCTACTATAAATGCTAGTCCGATGTTTATATGAACTAAAGACATTTAGTAATTGTGAGATGGGTCACAATTTAATGAGTCGAAATCATTTGTTTTACTTAAACTAATTACTATTATTCAGTTCATTCAAGGCCTTTTTGGAACCACTCATAGGCTAGACTTATAGCTAATAGTGAAATGAGTGCTAGGGCCATTGTGATTATTGTGTTTAGTTGAGTTGTTTGTGATGCTCATGGTAGAGGCAGGAGTAATGCGATTTCAAGGTCGAATAAGAGGAAAGTGATTGCGACTAGGAAAAATTTTATTGAAAAAGGTAGGCGGGCAGAGCCTATTGGGTCAAACCCACATTCGTAAGGACTAGCTTTTTCTGCGTAGATGTTAAGTTGGGGTAATCAGAATGCTACTACGACTAGGATGGTAGAGAGGGATATAGTTGTAAATAGTGCAAGAATGATGTTAATTATTCTTTCCCAGGTTTATGCTGGGACTGGCTGATTGGAAGTCAGCGGTACTAGTTATACTAAAAGAATATGAGCCTCATCAGTAGATAGAGACGTAGAGGAATAATCATACTACATCTACAAAGTGTCAGTATCAGGCGGCTGCTTCAAATCCGAAGTGATGTTTAGATGTAAAGTGGAATTTTAGTTGTCGTAGGAAACAAACTACAAGGAAAGTAGTTCCGATAATTACATGGAATCCGTGGAATCCTGTGGCTATAAAGAATGTTGATCCGTAAATTCCGTCTGAAATAGTAAAAGGGGCTTCGTAATATTCAGCTGCTTGAAGAATTGTAAAGTAGACACCAAGTGCGATTGTGATAAATAATGCTTGGATTATGTGTTTACGGTTCCCTTCTATAAGGCTGTGGTGGGCTCATGTAATTGAGACTCCTGAGGCTAATAATACTGAGGTATTAAGGAGAGGAACTTCAAGGGGATTAAGAGGATTAATGCCTGCTGGTGGTCAGTAGCCTCCGAGTTCATGTGTTGGAGCTAGGCTAGAGTGGTAGAAGGCTCAGAAGAAGCCGGCAAAAAAGAAAACTTCTGAAATGATGAAAAGGATTATTCCATATCGTAAGCCTTTTTGAACAATAGGTGTGTGGTGGCCTTGAAATGTTCCTTCACGAATTACATCTCGTCATCATTGATATATTGTTAGGGTGTTAGTTAGAAGGCCAAGGGATAGAAGGACTGTTGAGTTAAAGTGAAATCATATTACTAGGCCTGAGGTTAATAGAAGAGCTGATAAAGCTCCTGTTAGTGGCCATGGGCTTGGGTTAACTATATGATAAGCATGGGTTTGGTGGGTCATTATGTGTTATCATGCAGATACAGGCTTACTAGAAGGGTGAAGACGTAAGCTTGAATTAATGCTACGGCGAATTCAAGGATTGTTAATATAACAAGAATAATAAAAGTGATAAAAGCTGTTACAGGACTAATGCTTATGAGAACGAGGGTTGCTCCTCCGATAAGATGAATTAGCAGGTGGCCTGCAGTAATGTTAGCTGTTAGTCGTACAGCGAGGGCTATTGGTTGAATAAATAAGCTAATTGTTTCGATGATAATTAGTATTGGAATAAGTGGTAGAGGAGTCCCTTGGGGAAGGAAATGTGCTAAAGAAGCTTTAGTTTTGTGTCGGAATCCTGTAATTACTGCGCCAGCTCAGAGCGGAATTGCTATTCCTAAATTTATTGAAAGTTGAGTTGTAGGTGTAAATGAGTGTGGTAATAGTCCTAGAAGATTAGTTGAGCCAATAAAGAGAATTAGTGAAATTAATATTAGGGTTCACGTTTGTCCTTTTTGGTTGTGAATTGTTATTATTTGTTTTGAAATTAATTGAATTAATCATTGTTGTAAGGCTACTAAACGGTTGTTAATTAGTCGAGTAGGATTTGGAAATAGGATGCTAGGAAATAAGATGATTAATATTACAATAGGTAGGCCTATTATTGTTGGGGTAGCGAAAGAGGCGAATAAATTTTCGTTCATTTTGTTTCTCAAGGGTTGTTGTGTTTTAGTGTTTTAAGTGATTTTGGTTCTGGATTTGTTGGGTATAAATATTTTGATACTTTTAATTGGAATACAATATAAAGGGTTATAAGTATAGATAAGATATTGATAAATCATGTGGAAGTATCTAATTGTGGCATATCATCAAGGGGAGATTTAAGTTCCCAATCTTTAACTTAAAAGGTTAATGCTGAATTTTAGCTTCTTGATGAATTTATAGTATTGAAGATGATCATTTTTCGAATACTTTTAGTGGGACTAATTCTAGGACAATAGGTATAAAGCTGTGGTTAGAGCCACAAATTTCTGAACATTGACCATAGTAAAGGCCAGGCCGTGTTGCTAAAAGAGTTGTTTGGTTTAGGCGTCCGGGGATTGCATCTGTTTTTAGGCCTAGAGAGGGAACTGCTCATGAGTGAAGTACATCTTCAGATGTGATGAGAACTCGTACTGTTATTTCTATTGGTAGGACTGCTCGGTTATCTACTTCTAAGAGTCGTAGGTCTCCTGGTTTTAAATCGGTAGTTGGGATTATATAGGAGTCGAAATTTAATTCATCATAATCAGTGTATTCATAACTTCAATATCATTGATGGCCGACTGTTTTTACAGTAAGAGTTGGATTATTGATTTCGTCTATCATGTATAGAATTCGTAGAGATGGGAGTGCAATTAGGATGAGAATAATAGCTGGTAGAATAGTTCAGATTGTTTCTACAGCTTGGGCGTCTATTGTACTAGTATGTGTTAATTTTGTTGTTAATATAGATGAAATAACATATAGGACTAGTGTGCTAATTAGAAAGACGATTATAAGCGCGTGGTCGTGAAAATTTATTAGTTCTTCTATAATTGGGGATGTTGCGTCTTGTAAGCCTAGTTGGAATGGGTAAGCCATAGAGATACACAAGGTTTTCACTTGTAACTTAACTTTGACAAAGTTATGTAATATTTTACTAATATCTCATTATTGAGAAAGACATAGAGGTTATGATGTTGGCTTGAAACCAATTTTAGGGGGTTCGATTCCTTCCTTTCTTAATTATTTAGCATTAACGTATACGGGTTCTTCGAATGTGTGATATGGTGGTGGACATCCGTAAAGTCATTCAATATTAGTAGCTGTTAGTTCAACTGATGTTACTTCTCGTTTTGAAGCGAAAGCTTCTCAAACCATGAAAACTATTACCACTACAGCTGTGAGTGAAATAAATGATCCTATAGAAGAAACTGTATTTCATGCTGTGTAAGCATCTGGGTAATCAGAATAACGTCGAGGTATTCCTGATAAGCCTAAGAAGTGTTGAGGGAAAAATGTTATATTTACTCCTACGAATATAATGGCAAAATGAATCTTTGCTCAAGTTGAGCTTAATGTGTATCCTGTAAATAGTGGGAATCAGTGAACGAAAGCTGCGATAATGGCAAATACGGCTCCTATCGATAATACATAGTGGAAGTGGGCTACTACATAGTAGGTGTCATGAAGGACAATGTCTAGGGATGAATTAGCTAGGACAATACCTGTTAGGCCTCCAACTGTGAATAAGAAAATAAAACCTAGTGCTCATAGTATTGCTGGAGATCATTTAATATTACCTCCATGTAAGGTAGCTAGTCAACTGAAAACTTTAACACCTGTTGGGATAGCGATAATTATAGTTGCGGATGTAAAATAGGCTCGGGTATCTACATCTAGGCCTACTGTGAACATATGATGGGCTCATACAATAAATCCTAAAAAGCCAATAGATATTATGGCTCACACTATTCCTATATAACCGAATGGTTCTTTTTTACCTGAATAATAAGTTACAATATGTGAAATTAAGCCAAAGCCAGGGAGAATTAAAATATAGACTTCTGGGTGCCCAAAAAATCAGAAGAGATGTTGATATAAAATAGGGTCTCCTCCTCCTGCAGGGTCAAAGAAAGTTGTGTTTAAATTACGGTCTGTTAATAGTATAGTGATTCCTGCCGCCAGTACAGGGAGGGATAAAAGTAGTAGTACGGCTGTAATTAGTACTGATCATACAAAGAGTGGTGTTTGGTATTGTGATATGGCAGGGGGCTTCATGTTGATAATAGTAGTAATAAAATTAATTGACCCTAAAATTGAGGAAACACCAGCCAAATGTAAAGAAAAAATAGCTAAGTCTACTGAGGCTCCTGCGTGGGCGAGGTTGCCGGCTAATGGTGGGTAGACAGTTCATCCTGTTCCTGCTCCTGCTTCAACGGTAGATGATGCTATGAGTAATAGGAAAGATGGGGGAAGAAGTCAAAAACTTATATTGTTTATTCGTGGGAATGCTATATCAGGGGCTCCAATTATTAATGGAATAAGTCAATTTCCAAAGCCTCCTAACATAATTGGTATAACTATAAAGAAAATTATAACAAATGCGTGGGCGGTCACAATGACATTATAGATCTGGTCGTCGCCTAGTAAAGCTCCTGGTTGGCCAAGTTCGGCACGAATTAAGATACTCAGGGCTGTGCCAGCTATTCCGGCTCAGGCACCAAATACTATATATAATGTACCAATGTCTTTGTGGTTAGTAGAGAATAGTCAACGGGTTACGAACATAGGTAAAATGGCTGAGGTTAAGCATTAGACTGTAAATCTAAAGACAGAGGGTAGTTCCTCTTTTTACCAGAGCCCTGTGGTGAATATCATATTGAATTGCAAATTCAAAGAAGCAGCTTCAATTCTGCCGGGGCTTCTCCCGCCTTCCTCTTTTTTTTTCCAAGAAGGCGGGAGAAGTAGATTGAAGCCAGTTGTTTAGGGTATTTAGCTGTTAACTAAAAATTCGTGGGGTGAAAGCCCACCAATCTAGGTAAAGGATTTAGCTTAATAAAAGTGGTTGATTTGCATTCAATTGATGTAGGATAGAGTCTTGCAATCCTTAATTTCAGGAGTTAAGTAAATTAATACTTGCTTAGGGCTTTGAAGGTCCTTGGTCTGGGTTTAACCTAAACTCCTAATATAGTGTAAATAAGAGGGGTGCTAGTGGTAGAGTTAAAGTAGAGATTGTAATTATTGGTGCTATTAATGGAATTTGTGTTGTGTTTTCATGTTGTCATTTTATTTTGATGTTGTTTGATGTGGGGAATATTGTTAGTGAAGTTGAGTATGTTAATCGTATGTAGAAAAATAGGTTAAGTAAAGAGAGAATTGCTATAATGGTTGGTAGGATTACGCTGTGATTTTTTGTTAGTTCTTGAATGATTATTCATTTAGGTAGAAATCCTGTGAGTGGTGGTAGTCCTCCTAGTGATAATATGACTGTTAAGATTAGAGTTGTGATTAATGGTGTCTTATTTCATGTGTGGGATAGTGATAGTGTTGTAGTTGAAGATGTTGAAATGAATAATATGAAAGTGGAAATAGTTATAGTGATGTAGATGATTAAATTTAGAAGTATAAGAGTGGGGTTATAGATTATGATGGCTGTTATTCATCCTATGTGAGCGATAGATGAGTAAGCTATAATTTTTCGGAGTTGAGTTTGATTCAGTCCTCCTCAGCCTCCTACTAGTACGGATAGGAGAGATATGGTTAGTAGTATTTCTAGGTTAATTGAGGGGTAGATTTGGTATAGTACGGATAGTGGGGCGATTTTTTGTCATGTGAGTAAGATTAGTCCTGATGTTAGTGGAACTCCTTGCGTGACTTCTGGGACTCAGAAGTGGAATGGAGATAGTCCTAGTTTTATAATTAGGGCAATTGTTATTAGAATAGATGCTGTTGGGTTTGTAATGTTGTTAATAGTTCATTGTCCTGAGTATAATAGGTTTGTGATAATAGCTAGTATGAGAATCATGGATGCAGTAGCTTGGGTTATAAAATATTTTGTTGAGGCTTCCATTGAACGAGGGTTGTAGTTTTTTATTAGAACTGGGATAATTGCGAGTATATTTATTTCAAAGCCGATTCAGATTATAAATCAGTGTGAGCTTGTTAATACAATTAAAGTTCCTAGTATAACTGTGGAAATAATAATTGTTATAATGATGGGGTTTATCAGTAAGGGAAGGTATTAACCGACATTTTCGGGGTATGGGCCCAATAGCTTTACTTAGCTTACCTTACTTAGAATATAGTGTAATATGGTAGCACGGAGATTTTTGATTTCTCAGGAGTGGGTTCGATTCCTATAATTCTAGAAATAAGAGGGCTTAAACCTCTATGATTTACTCTATCAAAGTAACTCTTTTGTCAGACATATTTCTATGTTTGGGGCGGGATGCTCGATGTAAAGATTGGCAGGGAAACGTGTCATATACATATTGCGAGTGTCAAGGGAAGGAAATTTTTTCATAGGAGGTGTATAAGTTGGTCATATCGGAATCGAGGGTATGATGCTCGCACCCATAGGAATGAGATGGTCAATAGTAGTGCTTTGATTGTGAAATTGATTGAGTATAGTTCTGGTAGATGAATTATGTGGAATGAGCCTAGAAATAGGATGGATGTTAGGATATTTATTATAATGATATTAGCATATTCTGCCAAGAAAAAGAGTGCGAAGGGGCCTGCGGCGTATTCAACGTTGAAGCCTGAGACAAGTTCTGATTCTCCTTCTGTTAGGTCGAAAGGGGCTCGGTTGGTTTCTGCTAGGGTGGAAATAAATCATATTATGGCTAATGGTCATGTGGATAGTAGTAATCATGAAAATTGTTGTGTGGTAATGAGTGTACTTAGGGTGAAGGACCCATTTATTAGTAAGATGGAAAGGAGGATGATAGCTAGGGTAACTTCATATGAAATTGTTTGAGCTACTGCTCGTAATGCTCCGATTAATGCGTATTTGGAGTTTGAGGCTCAGCCTGATCATAAAATTGAATAGACTGAGAGGCTAGAGACGGCTAATATAAATAATACTCCTAGGTTCATGTTAATAAGTGGGTAGGGTATTGGTAGTGGGATTCATATGGTTAGGGCTAGTGTTAGTGCTAGAATTGGGGCTAAAATAAATATAGTAATTGATGAAGTTAGAGGGCGTAAGGGTTCTTTGGTAAATAGTTTTACGGCATCTGCAATTGGTTGGAGAAGGCCATAGGGTCCTACAACGTTTGGACCTTTTCGTAGTTGTATATATCCTAATACTTTCCGTTCAATTAAGGTTAGAAATGCTACTGCGAGAAGTACTGGGACAATTATGGTGAGAAGGTTAATTATGAACATGTTGTTAGAGAGAGGAGTTGAACCTCTGGTTATAAAGGTTTAAGTTTTACGCAATTACCGGGCTCTGCCACTCTAACGAAACTTTGGTCTTAAGTAAAGTTGGTAGTAATAAGTTAGTTAAATTAAGATTATATCATTTATTTGCTTGAGGGCGCTTAATTGTAAGTTGGCCCTATCTCTCTTGTCCTTTCGTACTGGGAGAAATGTTAAATAGATAGAAACCGACCTGGATTACTCCGGTCTGAACTCAGATCACGTAGGACTTTAATCGTTGAACAAACGAACCTTTAATAGCTGCTGCACCATTGGGATGTCCTGATCCAACATCGAGGTCGTAAACCCTATTGTCGATGTGAACTCTTGAATAGGATTGCGCTGTTATCCCTAGGGTAACTTGTTCCGTTGATCAGTTAGACTGGATCAATAGAGTACTATTTATTACTTTGACTTGTTAGTCTTGGTATAGATTTCTCGGAGGTTGTTTTTTACTCCGAGGTCACCCCAACCGAAATTTTAAATCCATACAGAATGTTTGTTAATCCTTGCGGGTAAGTTTTGTTTCTGTTGGATTTAGTAAATTAAAGCTCCATAGGGTCTTCTCGTCTTATTTGAGTATTTCCGCCTCTTCACGGAAAGGTCAATTTCACTGATTAGAAGTAAGAGACAGTTAAACCCTCGTGTGGCCATTCATACAAGTCCCTATTTAAGGAACAAATGATTATGCTACCTTTGCACGGTCAGGATACCGCGGCCGTTTAACAGTTGTCACTGGGCAGGCAGTGCCTCTAATACTGGATATGCTAGAGGTGATGTTTTTGGTAAACAGGCGGGGTTTATGTTTGCCGAGTTCCTTTTACTTCTTTTAATCTTTCCTTGATGCGCTCCTGTGTCGGGTTAACAGTGGGTGTATTTAAGTGTTTAATTTTTGGGGTTATTTAAATTGGCTGTTAACTATCAGTTATTATTTGGTCTGACATAAACTTGCGCAGTTGGAGATTGTAATCTTGTTACTCATATTAACAGTATTTCTTCTATAATAATATAGATTGGTCCAGTTTGTTATTAGGAGTTAATTTTAATTTGTTATATTAAGGTGAGGATTATTGTTGAGCTTGAACGCTTTCTTAATTGGTGGCTGCTTTTAGGCCAACAATGGTTATAACTCTGATTTACTCTCTAATTAAGGTTGTATCCTTGGTCTAAAGAGCTGTACCTCTTTAGGTTAACATTTAAATTTACATTTAAATTGGTGGTTTGGTGTGGTAAATTTAAAGTTGAACTAAAATTCTTGGCTGGACAACCAGCTATCACCAGGCTCGGTAGGCTTTTCACCTCTATCCACAAATCTTCTCACTATTTTGCTACATAGACGAGTTTGCTCATTTTAGCTGTTCATGGATAGCTCGTCTGGTTTCGGGGGGCTTAACTTAAGGTCGCTGTGCTAAGTTTTTTCTGGTTAAATCTTATGCAAAAGGTACAGGGGTAATCTTTGCTGTTTAGTACTTTGAATTGTTCTTTCACTCGTTCCCTTGCGGTACTTTCTCTATAGCTCCAGGTTAAAATTTCTATCTCCTATACTTTAGTAAGATAAATGTTTTGTTTTATAAATATAGTATTATTTTTACATATAATGTATTATGTTTGGGCTAGCTTTAGTTCAAAGTGGTCATGTTTTATGAAATCTTCTGGGTGTAAACCAGATGCTTTTGTTAAGCTACACTTTGATTTATCCAAGCACACTTTCCAGTATGCTTACCTTGTTACGACTTATCTCCTCTAATACTGGCTTACTATAAATTAGGAATTATTAAGTATTATGTACTTGAGGAGGGTGACGGGCGGTGTGTGCGTGCTTCATGGCCTAATTCAGTCAAGCACTCTATTCTTGACTTACTACTAAATCCTCCTTTAGTCCATAATTTCATATGAACTTTCGTATAATATTCTAGAGATAGAAAATGTAGCCCATTTCTTCCCACCTCATAAGCTACACCTTGACCTAACGTTTTTATGTCTTATACTTAAGCTTACTGTTATTCCTTTTTAGGGTTTGCTGAAGATGGCGGTATATAAGCTGAATTAGCAAGGGGTGGTGAGGTTTATCGGGGTTTATCGATTACAGAACAGGCTCCTCTAGAGGGATATAAAGCACCGCCAAGTCCTTTGAGTTTTAAGCTATTGCTAGTAGTTCTCTGGCGAGTATTTTTGTTTCTTAATTACCTAAGTTTAGGGCTGAGCATAGTGGGGTATCTAATCCCAGTTTGGGTCTCAGCTATCGTGTACCAGATTTTATAAAGTCACTTTCGTAGTATATTTTAATTTTAGCTAATGCTTTCTACAGCCTAGCTAAGTTTTATCTTTATTTATTTGTGTAATGTCTTTAACACGCTTTACGCCGTTGCTTATTAATTTGGGTTAATCGTATGACCGCGGTGGCTGGCACGAAATTTACCAACCCTAATGTTAGTATAACTTAGTCAAACTTTCGTTCATTGCTTAATTTTTATCACTGCTGTTTCCCGTGGGGGTGTGGCTTAGCAAGGTGTTATTAGCTACTCTATAAAGAGTGTGCTTGATACCTACTCCTTTTAATCATATTTGATTTAGAGGGTATTCTCACAGGGGTGCGGATACTTGCATGTGTAAATTTACTAACAATTAATAGGAAGGCTAGGACCAAACCTTTAAATGTTTATGGAGCTCTTAGAGCTCATCTAAGCATTTTCAGTGCTTTGCTTTGGTATTAAGCTACATGAAC